AGTGGTTCAGGACATCTCTCTTTCAAGGAGGCAGCGGGGATTCGACTTCCCCTGGGGGTAGGGTACTAGGAAAGGAAGTTTATCATGGATTATCCATAAAGTTAGAATAGACTCTTCCTGGGTCGATGCCCGAGCGGTTAATGGGGACGGACTGTAAATTCGTTGGCAATATGTCTACGCTGGTTCAAATCCAGCTCGGCCCAATAATTCGCTGTCTACATAACCCTTTTTGCATAAATGATAGAGAAGGGTAATAAAAAATTTTAAATTTATGGGTATATTTTTTTCTGCTTTATTTCTTGTGTCTAGTTACTTTTTTCCATAAAAAATTTTGATCTTGCTAAGGATCCCTATATGATCCTTTAAACATAAACTTTAATGAACAGAGTCGATAAAATCTTTTTTTTGTAAGATTATCAATCGGTTCTAATTTTAATAATGCAAGGACGTCTTGCTATCACTAAAGTGATATCCATATATCCATATAGATATCAACATATCACTTGTGACTTTCTTTGTTACAAAACACTAATTTTAATTTTGAATCTAAAATTTAAATTATTAAAATGAAATCATAATAAGGAATATGTAAGATACCCACTTGATTTCCATGGGATTGTAGTTCAATTGGTCAGAGCACCGCCCTGTCAAGGCGGAAGCTGCGGGTTCGAGCCCCGTCAGTCCCGGCGGATTCAATAAAAAAAAGATATAACCCCCCCTTTTTTCTGGGTAAGGGGATCGGTTTCCTTTATCTTTTTGTTTGATTTTTTTATCAAGGAAAAGAAATAGGTATTTCCATCAACATAAACAGGTATTTCCATTATTTTAACTAGCACCAATTGATGGTAGATAGCCATATGTAAATTAGTATAATTCAAATTATTGAGAGCATTCAACACTTCAAGAAAGAGATACTGTACGGGGTTTCTTCTTTTTGTCACTTAATCGCCCATTAACTCGTGTAGTAAAATGTAATAGGATAGCGTATAATACCTTTGCCAAGAATACCTATATATACTTTTCTTCAAGGAATTTAAAATAGTTTGAATCCAACCAAGGAAAGAGGATATAAAAAAAAACGATAAAATGAGTGTTCCTTAATGAATATGCTCTTTTTAAAGATTAGAGTCGATGCCGAAGAAAAAACTCATAAGAAAATTTAAATAGTTATTTTTTTTAATATTTTAGTGTTCTTACTGGGACTCGTCTTTATCACATTTCCTTTCTTTGTTTTACAAAAAGGGGTGATAGACCCTAAAATAATTTGTAAAATTATAAATTGAACCTCGTACTTGTTTTCTCTATTTGATTTCTATTGTTTAGTCTCTATTTGATTTCTATTAAGGTTCTTTATAAACTCTTTTTGTAAACAATCGAAGTAGAAAAGTTTTTTTATAATACTTCATCAGATGGGTGTACAAGGAAAGTAAAGTACTAGATTGTATAAAAGAAAGAGGGTAAAAAGAATAAAAAAAAAATATTTTTTGATTGGATCGGGAATCTCATTATGTATTTAGTGTGGCTAAAAGATCTTCCTGTGCTATACTATTAAATTCTTGACGATGAATCGATTTTATAGCTCCGATATTGTTATTCATGATATTTATTTCATTCGATATCATCGCCATCTAATTCATCTGAGTTAGTTTACAATCGAAAGATTTATCATCTCTATGGGATTAAATCCCGAGATATTCCAAAGAAAAAAACTAAAAAAAAAAACGATTAAATTATGGAAGTCAATATTCTTGCATTTATTGCTACTGCACTCTTCATTCTTGTGCCTACTGCCTTTTTGCTTATAATTTACGTAAAAACGGTTAGTCAAAATCAAAATAATTAAATTGAATACAATTTTACTATCAATGAAAAAAAGTACTTTAAAATTCTCTGAAAGGAATGCATTAGACTCAGTAGTATCCTAAGGGGTCCGCTCGTATGGTAGAAAGAAATCTCTTTCTACCATACTAGCCATTAGGCTTTCTACTAGCCATTATGCTTATTGTAATGTATAAAGATACAAGTGAAATATCTTAATATAAAGGACTCCACCTATACCTCTCTGTTTCGTTATAAATGTCAATATAAATTCAAAATTAAATAGAATAGGAAATTCATGTACATACTTTCTCAATTTCATTTGTTTGTTTGGTCCATTTAATACAGATAATCCAAATTCAATGGAAACTTCTTCAGATTTCGAAAAGGGGTTACCCCACGAATGGTTAACGGTGTAAACCCTGATATAAAAATTGAAAATGAGTCAATAAAACAAAACATAAATAAAAAAAAAAAAATATTCAAAAAATTGCCGATCGGTCTAGAAAACTCAAACAATTGATACAGGTTGATAGAGTTTGATTATTACCGCAATTAGGAGTACTTCTAGAGTCCACTTCTGCCCCACACTACGAGAGAGAGGGAAAATGAAAAAATTACCATTAAACCAGCCCACGCGAGACTTACTATATCCATTTGAATTCTGTCCCCTATTTCTATGAATATGAATAAACTATTCCATTATTGTTCACTAATAATAGTGAAATCACTGGTGCAGAGTCAAAAAAAGGGAGAGGTATTTGGTCACCATTGATGAACTACTCAAATATTAATATTGATTGAATGCCTGAGCATTCCGAAACTTTCATGAGTCTGTATCCAAAGTATCTTAGGTCCTTTCAAAAACTATTAATTTGAATTTAATTCCCTCTCTGGCTATCCAATCTAAGTGAAGACTCAGACGGATTTCCCTCCACTACTTTAAGTTTTCCGTGAAGCTCATGGGTAAAACTTTCGGTTATAGAACCTCGCGAGCCAGGAGTTTAGAATCACAAAAAGAACGTCTCAAGAGTCTTTCCCTACGTTTGTTATACTAGGGGATTTTAAGTCTGTTGTTGAGGCGGCACCCGGATTTGAACTGGGGAAAAAGGATTTGCAGTCCCCCGCCTTACCACTCGGCCATGCCGCCAAAACGATATAAACTAGATTCAAATTTTATCTTTTTTTTTCAACTCCAAAAAATATATATATATTTTCAGTCACAAAATTAGATAATCCAGGACAAATCAGAACCGTTAACTATTGACTGTAAATTTATGACCGTTTTTTAATTCAAATCTACATTTTTTTTATTTCTAATAAGATAATAAAAATTTCTAATAAGATAATAAAATCATTAGAAATGGATTTCTAACTAATCTATATTGAGTTTTTTTTAATTAAAAAGAAATCTTCTTCAATTTCAATTATAACAGTAACGATGAGTATATGTAAACCCCAGAATCAGAACATACGTTTGGAGGAATAATTCTCAAGAAATTTTTGTATTTCAATTTTTCATTGAATAGATTGAAGAGAAAATAAAATTTTTGATAGAGCATGTGCTGTCCCCAATAGAACTGTACCACAATAAAAAAATAAAAAGAGATATATATATCTGTGCATTCTTTTTTATTTTAATAATAAATAATAAAAAAATTACTAAAAAAAAAAAAGTTTTCTATTTTTTTCTATTTATTATATGTTTATCTGCTCGAACAGATCCAACCATGAATAGATTTTTTTTATGGTATGTAATCGAATTGGAATATGTAATATCATAGGTGAAAATGAAATTACTTTTTTTTTATTCTTTACAAAATTCGATAAGTTCCAGTGTTATTTATCAATTCTGTTACATTTGGATCTCTTTCTTATAAAAAATTCCAATTGAATCTAGTCTTCGTTCATACGTATTTCATACATTCCACATCTCTTGGGGTTGGATAAAATTTCATGTGATTCAGTAAACAGAATAGAAATTCCATTATTGCTAGATCAAATTCTATGGATATGATTCGGTGAAGAATGAGAGATGGGATGGGATTTTTTCAATAAACGGATAAATGGGAAATTCAAACAAGATGCTCGGGGATGGAAAAGAGGGAACATCTACAATACCTGGATTTAATCAGATACAATTTGAAGGTTTTTATCGGTTTATTGATCAGGGTTTAATAGAAGAACTTTCTAAATTTCCAAAAATTGAAGATATAGATCACGAAATTGAATTTCAATTATTTGTGGAAACATATCAATTGGTAGAACCTCTGATAAAAGAACGAGATGCTGTCTATGAATCACTTACATATTCTTCTGAATTATATGTATCCGCGGGATTAATTTGGAAAACCAGTAGGAATATGCAAGAACAAATAATTTTTATTGGAAACATTCCTTTAATGAATTCCCTTGGAACTTCTATAGTAAACGGAATATACAGAATTGTGATCAATCAAATATTGCAAAGTCCTGGTATCTATTACCAGTCAGAGTTGGATCATAATGGGATTTCGGTCTATACCGGCACCATAATATCAGATTGGGGAGGCAGGTTAGAATTAGAGATTGATAAAAAAGCAAGAATATGGGCTCGTGTGAGTAGGAAACAGAAAATATCTATTCTAGTTCTATCATCAGCTATGGGTTCGAATCTAAGAGAAATTCTAGAGAATGTTTGCTACCCTGAAATTTTCTTATCTTTCTTGACCGATAAGGAGAAAAAAAAAATTGGTTCAAAAGAAAATGCTATTTTAGAGTTTTATCAACAATTTTCTTGTGTAGGTGGGGATCCAATATTTTCTGAATCCTTATGTAAGGAATTACAAAAAAAATTCTTTCACCAAAGGTGTGAATTAGGAAGGATTGGTCGCCGAAATATTAACTGGAGACTTAATCTTAATATACCTCAGAACAATATATTTTTGTTACCACGAGATATATTAGCAGCTGCCGATCGTTTGATTGGTATGAAATTTGGAATGGGTACACTTGATGATATGAATCATTTGAAAAATAAACGTATTCGCTCTGTAGCGGATCTTTTACAAGACCAGCTCGGGTTGGCTCTGGCTCGCTTAGAAAATGTAGTTAAGGGAACTATAGGTGGAGCAATTAGGCATAAATTGATACCTACTCCTCAGAATTTGGTAACTTCAACCCCGTTAACAACTACTTATGAATCCTTTTTCGGATTACACCCATTATCTCAAGTGTTGGATCGAACTAATCCGTTGACACAAATCGTTCATGGGAGAAAGTTGAGTTATTTGGGCCCTGGCGGATTAACAGGGCGAACTGCTAATTTTCGGATACGAGATATCCACCCTAGTCACTACGGGCGTATTTGCCCCATTGACACGTCTGAAGGAATCAATGTTGGACTTATTGGATCTTTATCAATTCATGCCAGGATTGGTGATTGGGGGTCGTTAGAAAGTCCATTTTATGAACTCTTTGAGAAATCAAAAAAAGCACGGATACGGATGCTTTTTTTATCACCAAGCCAAGATGAATATTATATGATAGCGGCAGGAAATTCTTTGGCTCTTAATCGGGGCATTCAAGAAGAACAGGCTGTACCAGCTCGATACCGCCAAGAATTTTTGACTATCGCATGGGAAGAGGTTCATCTTAGAAGCATTTTTCCTTTCCAATATTTTTCCATTGGAGCTTCCCTAATTCCTTTTATCGAACATAATGATGCGAATCGCGCTTTAATGAGTTCTAATATGCAACGTCAAGCAGTTCCACTTTCTCGGTCCGAAAAGTGCATTGTTGGAACTGGATTGGAACGTCAAGTAGCTTTAGATTCGGGGGTTCCCGCGATAGCCGAACACGAGGGAAAAATCCTTTATACTGACACCGAGAAGATCATTTTATTGGGTAATGGGGATACTGTAAGTATTCCATTAATTATGTATCAACGCTCAAACAAAAATACTTGTATGCATCAAAAACCTCGCGTTCGTCGGGGTAAATGCATTAAAAAGGGACAAATTTTAGCGGATGGTGCTGCTACAGTTGGTGGGGAACTCGCTTTGGGTAAAAATATATTAGTGGCTTATATGCCATGGGAAGGATACAATTTTGAAGATGCGGTACTCATTAGTGAGTGTCTAGTATATGGTGATATTTATACTTCTTTCCACATACGGAAATATGAAATTCAAACGCATGTGACAACCCAAGGTCCTGAAAGGATCACTAAGGAAATACCGCATCTAGAAGGCCGTTTACTCCGAAATTTAGACACAAATGGAATTGTGATGCTCGGATCGTGGGTTGAAACGGGTGATATTTTAGTAGGTAAATTAACGCCTCAAGTGGCGAAAGAATCTTCGTATGCTCCGGAAGATAGATTATTACGGGCCATACTTGGCATTCAGGTATCGACTTCAAAAGAAACTTGTTTAAAATTGCCTATAGGTGGTAGAGGTCGAGTTATTGATGTGAGATGGGTTCAGAAAAAAGGGGGTTCAAGTTATAACCCAGAAATAATTCGTGTATATATTTCACAGAAACGTGAAATCAAAGTAGGTGATAAAGTAGCTGGAAGACATGGAAATAAAGGTATAATTTCAAAAATTTTGCCTAGACAGGATATGCCTTATTTGCAAGACGGGAGACCCGTGGATATGGTCTTCAACCCATTAGGAGTACCCTCACGCATGAATGTAGGACAGATATTTGAATGCTCGCTTGGGTTAGCGGGAAGTCTGCTAGATAGACATTATCGAATAGCCCCCTTTGATGAGAGATATGAACAAGAGGCTTCGAGAAAATTAGTGTTTTCTGAATTATATGAAGCCAGTAAGCAAACAGCGAATCCGTGGGTGTTTGAACCCGAGTATCCAGGAAAAAGCCGCATTTTTGATGGAAGAACGGGAGATCCTTTTGAACAGCCTGTGATAATAGGAAAGCCCTATATCTTGAAATTAATTCATCAGGTTGATGATAAAATACACGGGCGTTCTAGTGGACATTATGCACTTGTTACACAACAACCCCTTAGAGGCCGCTCTAAGCAGGGGGGGCAGCGGGTAGGCGAAATGGAGGTTTGGGCTCTAGAGGGGTTTGGTGTTGCTCATATTTTACAAGAGATGCTTACTTATAAATCTGATCATATTAGAGCTCGCCAAGAAGTACTTGGTACCACTATCATTGGAGGAACAATACCTAAACCAGAAGATGCTCCAGAATCTTTTCGATTACTTGTTCGAGAACTACGATCTTTGGCTCTGGAACTGAATCATTTCCTTGTATCTGAGAAGAATTTCCAGATTAATAGGAAGGAAGTTTAATCGGAATGACTCACAAAATTTCTTATATGATCGATCGGTATAAACATCAACAACTCCGAATTGGATTAGTTTCTCCTCAGCAAATAAGTGCTTGGGCCACTAAAAAAATACCTAATGGGGAGATAGTTGGAGAGGTGACAAAACCTTATACTTTTCATTACAAAACCAATAAACCGGAAAAAGATGGATTATTTTGTGAAAGGATTTTTGGGCCTATAAAGAGTGGAATTTGCGCTTGTGGAAATTATCGAGTGATCGGAGATGACAAAGAAGACCCGAAATTTTGTGAACAATGTGGAGTTGAATTTGTTGATTCTCGGATACGAAGATATCAAATGGGATACATAAAACTAACATGTCCTGTAACGCATGTATGGTA